CAAATTGTAATCCCGATCTCGCGGATATTTCTATTCCAGCAAATGATGACGCTATAGCTTCAATTCGATTCATTCTTAACAAATTAGTATTCGCAATTTGTGAGGGTCGTTCTAGCTATATACAAAATTCTTGATTAATAATAAGATAAATAAATCAAAATTTTTTTGAGGGAGGGGCTCCCTGTATTTCGGTTTATAAAATAGGTTACTACTCCTGAATTGTACAAAAGAAAAAGAGATAAAAAACTGGGGATAGTGGGTGATTAGTTTAGTTGGTATCCAAAACTGAAATATAAAATTTAAGTAAATTAAGTAAAAAAAAGGGGGGGTCTTGAATCAAAATAATTTAAAGTTCTTATTTCTGTCAGAGGGCAATATGAATGTTTTATCATGTTCCATCAACACACTAATAAAAGAAGGGTTATATGAGATATCTGGTGTAGAAGTAGGCCAACACTTCTATTGGCAAATAGGGGGGTTCCAAGTCCATGCGCAAGTCCTTATTACTTCTTGGGTTGTAATTGCTATCTTATTAGGTTCCGCAGTTCTAGCGGTTCGCAACCCACAAACCATTCCAACTGGCGGCCAAAATTTTTTTGAATTTGTCCTTGAATTCATTCGAGACGTGAGTCAAACCCAGATTGGAGAAGAATATGGTCCATGGGTTCCCTTTATTGGAACCCTGTTTTTATTTATTTTTGTTTCTAACTGGTCAGGAGCCCTTTTACCGTGGAAAATTATCCAGTTACCTCAAGGGGAGTTAGCAGCACCAACGAATGATATAAATACGACGGTTGCTTTAGCTTTACTCACATCAGTAGCATATTTTTATGCGGGTCTTAGCAAAAAAGGATTAGGGTATTTCAGTAAATACATTCAACCAACTCCAATTCTTTTACCCATTAACATCTTAGAAGATTTTACAAAACCCCTATCACTTAGTTTTCGACTTTTCGGAAATATATTAGCCGATGAATTAGTAGTTGTTGTTCTTGTTTCTTTAGTACCTTTAGTGGTTCCTATACCTGTGATGTTCCTTGGATTATTTACAAGCGGGATTCAAGCTCTCATTTTTGCCACTTTAGCTGCCGCTTATATAGGTGAATCTATGGAGGGTCATCATTAACTTTTTTTCAAATATTCGTTCTTAGGTTAGCCGAATTATAGAATAGTTAGTTTACGTTATGTAAGAAGCACTTGTATATGTGATATTTGACATTGACTAGGTATATATGAGTTAAAGATCTATATAATCTGCCCCACTACTTTTGTGAATTTCGATTTAGATAGGGATTCAATTAGAAGTTCTTCCTTTTTATCTGTGAATTGGCTGAAAACAAGTTTATATATATTATAAATTTTTAAAAATCCCGTGGATAGGAACTAATATGAAAGTAATTCTTATGATTCAATAATATAATATTATTTCAATTCAAGTTTTTGGCTATTTTGGCTGGATGAATCTTAGCGATGACTTAATTATAATTAAGTCCTAAGTCATTGGATGATTGTATCATTAACTATTTCTTTATTTTGGTGTGAGGAACTTATCATGAATCCACTGGTTTCTGCTGCTTCGGTTATTGCTGCTGGGTTGGCTGTTGGGCTTGCTTCTATTGGACCTGGAGTTGGTCAAGGTACAGCTGCGGGTCAAGCTGTCGAAGGTATCGCGAGACAACCCGAGGCAGAAGGAAAAATACGAGGTACTTTATTGCTTAGTTTGGCTTTTATGGAAGCTTTAACAATTTATGGCCTGGTTGTAGCATTAGCGCTTTTATTTGCGAATCCTTTTGTTTAATCCTAGAAATCAGAAAATTCTGGATTTTTTTTTGTAGTTTTTTTTAATTCTATCACGATTTAACTCCTACAATTTTGAGACAACAATCCTTGGGAAGGACTAATTTGAGGATGGGGAATTAGCACATCGATTCGCTTTCTTCCTTCCCCTTATTCTTTATAGTTTAATGGAAACTTTTTTTTAAAGAGTGTTGCGAAAAAAGGAGGTTTAGGTTTTTTAAAATTGACATAAAACTTGGTCTCACATTTTAGCTTAATTCTAATTAAGTCTCATTATTATTATTGAAAATAAAAAATTTTGGAAAATACATTTGTAAATAGAATAGGTTTTTAATTCTGTTTACAAATAGCCAAATAGGTAAATTATAAATTATTAAATGAAATTTTCTTTTTATTGAAAATAAAAAGAATAAAAAAAAAGACAGAGTTCTTTTTTTATAGTTTAGCTAGAAGAGGAGATTATATGAAAAATGTAACCGATTCTTTCGTTTACTTGGGTCACTGGCCATCCGCCGGGAGTTTCGGGTTTAATACCGATATTTTAGCAACAAATCCAATAAATCTAAGTGTAGTCTTCGGTGTATTGATCTTTTTTGGAAAGGGAGTGTGTGTGAGTTGTTCATTTCAATAATAGGCTGGATTCACCCAGTGGCACTATAACTAGGAAAGAGTGCCGAACCCCGCGAATTACTTCTGAATACAA